TTCTTTGGATAATCAATGACATCGTCGGCTTGGCTTGGTCATCTGTCTCGTGATCGTTTGAGAACTTTAGTTCGTAGTGGTGTCCTAGGTAGTGCCAATAATGAGAGGACTTGTCTCCATGTATGGCATGTAAACAGGGAAAACTGTTGGCCCTACCTTATCCCTCTAGTACTTAGTCTGTTTCTGCTTCTCTTTTTGATTTAGTGCACTCTTTTCTTTTCCTCATCCTGTGGATCTTTTTCAGGATCGGGAAAACCTGAGGATGAGGAAGAAAGGGAAGGAAAGGTTACTTTTTTTCTATTTCCAGAAGGAGAACTCTCCATCATTCCATATGGGAATATAAAAAGTAAAGAAGAAAAGGCATAACCAAAAGAATTGTGTAAAATAAGTGAATTGATCCAGTTGAGGCATGATTTACTTAATTGAGATTGAGACCATCCTTCCAGACAGAAAGCCTCCATCTGTATGAGTAGTGAAGAAAACGATAGAGAAATTCTCTTGGTTGTTGACCAAGAAAGAAATGGGACTTTTGGGCGTAACATTCTTCTATATTTAGACAGATCGTACTTTCTTTGGTTTGTAGAATACGTTCCGTAAGATCTTGCCTAGATACATTTTTATACTGTGACGAATCATTTCTCTTTCTATACGCAATTTCGGAAAAAGAGAAAATAGATACATATATATAGACGACGCAAAGGACAGATGTGCCTGCCGGTAGAAAGATAGAGATGGGAAGCATACACTGAAAAACAAATGTGAGCTCTGAAGGAAATGTGCCTCTCCAACTCCTACTTCACTACAAGAATTTTTGTATGTACGAGTATCAATAAGCAAAATCCTTGATTCGTGTAAGTTTCCCTAAACCATACCTGCTATCAAAGGGGACTTTTTACCTGATTTCGCATACAAATATATAATATTAGCCTATTTATTCATTTCTATTTGGATTACAACAAGTATCAGATCAGTGCCTTTGATTAAGGCTTTCCAGAGCAAGGATAGGCAAGGTAGGCCGGAGGAGAGATTTCTTTATATCCCGGGGAAAAAGATAGAACGAAGGATGAATTTCTCTCAGAATTTCTCAATTTGATTTGGCTGGAGAGGCCAGACAAGCATTGCGGTTAGACGGAGCATTCCTTCCTCCATTCTTTTCTCCTTCCTTCGTTCCGAGCCATCTAGAGATCAAGTTTCCGTTGCTGTCCCTCGCTTTCTAAGTCCATCTCTCTTAGGACTTCTGTTACATCCCTTGGGAAGTTCTTCTACCTTCGATCGAGTGAAAGCCAGGGCGCACAGAGGTGTGTCCCGGAAAATCTTAAATAGCATTGGCGGCCGACCTAAGCACCCGAAAACCTTTACCTGATTCAATGGTTCATGCCGCTAGCCGAGGAATAGGTTATAGCCCCAATCTATCTGTAATTGCCATTGTAGCACGTGTGTGGCCCAGCCCATAAGGGCCATGCGGACTTGACGTCATCCCCACCTCTGTTAGGGGAGGGGAGAGGGAAGATCACTGAACTGACTGCCTTGACCTTTGCTTCCGACTGGCTTGCTTGAGATTGAGATACTCCTGCTGGATTTATAGCATTACTATTTTTACGGGAGACTCATGGAGAAAATGGAAATGCTTGACTAGAATTCTTATTCGTGGAACGGTATGAGAAAAAAAAAATGCTATTCTCACCCTTACTGAAGGAGCATGCCTGTCTTGCTTGATTCAAGTGAGAGTTTGCCCAAAATCCTGAAACCTAGGGCCTACTTGCCCGCGAACCCTCTTGGAAAAGGTACGAAGTCATTCGTTAGGGACTGGGCCTAGCTCTGGCTAGAAAGACAGTTAAATAAATCTCTTGCTTATCTAAAGCCATCCCAGGGAGAACTCCAACTCAAGCTCCAACTGGGCTTGCTTACCTTAAGATTTCAACTGGAAGGGCTTCAACCATTTCTTTTGCAATTTGATGCGCTTAAGAAATCTCCCTCTGGCTCTAAAGAACCAGTAATTGATTATCTTTCCAATTCATTTTCTCTACTTACGGAATTTGCATGAGTGTTGTCTCTTTTCTCTCTAATGAGAGCAATCCCTACCGAGGAGTAGGCCTAGCCACGTTCAAATACATTTTTTTAGATTGAAAACTATGATCAAATCAGAAAGTGTCTTGGTCGGCCTATCTTATAAGCGCCCTGTAGCCGCTCTTACGAGTTACGAGAACCTTGACTTCTATGATATCCGGGTGACACAGCAAGTTTTTTTTTAAACGAAAAAGCAAGCCAGCAAGCAAGGGCGTCGGGTGGGTATAGGAGAAGAGAGTTGAGAAGAAAGTGCCCGCTCTCATTCATACAAAACGGAAGCCGCAAAGCTGGAACAAGCTAAAAAGCAATTAGCTGACCATGTCTCGCACGCAGGAGTTTCAAATCCATTAACTTCGTACAGAGCATCTTGGGTCTAGAGAAGAGGGAAGAACGAGGGCAAGCATAATAAGCAGTCATAAAAGAAGGAGCTGATCCGATGGATGAAGATAACGATCAAGGGAAACTACCGGCTATGAAGCTATATATATATGGCATATAAGAAGGTTATGCCAATATGGATGGCTTGCCTGGTAACTAGCCATGTATGTACAGGCTACCGCACAACTAACCCTTGCTTGGTTGGTCGGATCAATTTCACTCTCGAAGTTGGGAAGAATCAACCGAAAATGCGAGGGGTGGCGAAGCATGACATTTTGTTTGGACGAATCATCAAGGAGAAAGGTCGACGAGACAGCAGAAGAAGTGTAGGCCCTCAAGGAGATGGGGAGATGGGTTGACCACTTATATACGCGTCACTGTCAGATCGAAAATATTATCCTAAAAATGCGGAGGAAGCTTCCACCTCAAAGGTGAGCTCAGTCCTGCGACCAGGGGGAGCTTCCCATAAGGGTATCCAGGAAGAGATCGCCTTTTTCCACTTCACTTACAAGAGCCCTTTAACGAATTTACCCTTTCTTTGCTTTCTTACCAATCACGACCCGGGCCAATTGATTACCTTTCGAAGAAAGTCCTTTCCTAAGCACGGCTTTCCCGCTAACCAAAGGCAGAATTTCAGAGAAACTTGGACCCTTTCACTCTACTCTATCTTATTCTATACGCCATCGATGGAAGCCTCCCATGCCCTGTTCAGTACTTTCTTCATCATCCACTGATGAACCCTTTGATCGAACCTTCCCTTCCTGAGGTGGTGGGGATTGTCTTCCAGACATAGATAGAGGAAGGGGCTCGACCCCTACCCGCTCCAGTCCCTCATCCCATCTCCGAAGAAAGGGCCAATACCAGCAAGAACTGGACTGCCTAACTGATAGGTTAGCTCACTCCATCAGGTATCGGATATCTGTCTCAGCTATAGGAGATAGCATCGGTGAGGAGGGGGAAGATACTGCAAGGATTCATCAGACGAAGAAGCTTGCATGTCTATCGGAGAGATTAGTTTGACCTGCTATTGGAGGCCCGCGTAAACCTAGGTCTAAGGATCTTCCTGGTCCTTCGGGTCCGGTTGAGGAGGAAACTATCCTAGTTGCGATCCCGGTTGAAACCCAAGGCCTTGCCCTCTCTGATGGATTCGAGCCTATCGATCTTGGGTCTAACCAAGCTGCGCCTTCTGTTCAAGCAAACAACTTTCCATTCTGGTAGAGAGAGGCCTTAATCTTGAATCGAAATCTAGTTCGTGCGCTCATGAAAGACTGGATTAATGGAATTATGATCAAGTCAAGATGTTAGTGGGCGGGAAAGAAGTTCAATCGCCTGAAGTAAGCAGTATGACGAGGTCAGGAAGGGTGTATGCGCCGCAAGTTGCATCACCAGAAGTCGAGAAGAAGAAGGAAAGCGCACCCGTCAAACAGCCAGTTTCTGATGAAGAGGCCGAACAATTCCTGAAATTGATTAAGAGGAGTGAATACAAAGTGGTCGAACAACTGAGTAAGATGCCTGCCCAGATTTCTATGCTTGCCTTACTACTTTCATCTGAACCACATCGTAAGGCGCTGCTGAAAGTCCTCAACGAGGCGTATGTCCCAGGGTCTATTTCAACCGAAAAGTTTTCCGATATGGTGGGGTATATTCTTTCTGCTAATCATCTTTCCTTTACCGATGATGAGTACATTGAAGAGGGACGAGGACACAGCCCTTCACATCACAGTTAGTGCTTATGGTTATGACATTGGACGTGTCCTCATTGACAATGGTTCTGCAATGAACATATGTCCCCTTGTGACATTCAATTGGGATTGACGGAAGATCAAATCCGCAACAATGGAGTTGTAATAAGGGCTTTTGATGGATCCAAACATGAGACCCTTGGAGAAGTTGATCTGAACGTCACCATTGGACCCGTGGATTTTTCTATCCCTTTTCAAGTAATGGACATTCACTCTACCTACAACATGCTCTTGGGACGACCTTGGATTCATACCGCAGGAGCAGTACCCGATGATCTGCATCAGAGGGTCAAGTTTGTGAAAGATGGAAAGATAGTCATTGTTGATGCTAAGGAGGACCATGCCGTGTACATGTCTGCAAAAGGAAGTGGCAATGGAGTTCATAACACGTTGGGGTACCGCGAGTACCAAATCATCAATGCCACATACCATGGAGAAGGAACTTCTTTTGATAAGCTCATGGTACCTAGAGCTTGCACTATGATGGCTAAGGAGATGATCGGAAATGGATATCAAATTGGTAAAGGTTTGGGTCGTGACTTGCAAGGCATAGTGGAGCCTATTCAGGCTATTGACAATATTGGGACTTTTGGCTTGGGTTTCAAGCCAACGAGCAAAGATAAGAGGCAGGCGGCACAGAAGAAAGCTGATGCAAAGATGGGAGTTGAAGAGCCCATGGAAATGGAACCTCTGAGTGTAACTTTTCCGTTTTCTGCTGGAGTAATGTTTGAAGGTGCTCATGATGATAGTCCTGTTCCACCAAGTGATTCAACCATGATTCCAGACATGGGGCTGGAAGGTTTGTTTGTGGATGCAATCTCGATTGATGATGGAAGTGGGCCTTCTGAGATAAACGCCGTGACGCCGAGCCAGTGGACTTCTTTCCCTCTGCCAGCCCGCCGTGCTTTTGAGTAAATTGGGATCAGTTTCATGTTTTCTTGTTTTACCGGATCAATACAATAAAGAAGAAAGGAAAGAGGTAACTGGAAGAGTTCACTCTACTTGCAAAGGAGGAAAGAAAGGTGCTTGGGAAAGGAAATTTGTACTCTTCATTAGCTGTTCTGTTGCTATGGCCTAAAGCTTCCCGCCTGGGGAATAGGTTCGAAAGAACTCAACTGGCATACCGCTCTTCTATCTAAATCTAAACGCTCAGTACCGTGCCTAAAAGTAACGATAGAATCCGGCGAGAAGAGGGGAAAAAGTACCGATTTTTGGGGAAGAATTCTACCTCCCGCATAAACATAACATAAAAGGACATCGGAATAGCAGATAGGCTATGGGTTCACCAAAGTATCCGGCCTAAATTCTGTTTAGAAAAGGAGCGATCGAAGCACCCTCACTATTTAGTGATTCGGGATCCAACTCTGTTGTTCTCACCTGCCCTGTCATGTCTTAGGGATCCAAGCCTTCTTTCTTTGCGCTTCCTGTGCTGGAGGTAACCGTGTTTCGATACGCAGCATCATTTTCAAAAGGTCTGGATGCCTCTTTTCTTGGTTGGTTCCTTTTCTCGTTGAACTCTATGTATTGCTCTAGCCGTTCAAGTGGGTTGGGCCGTCTCAGCATTGGTTACTAAGACGGGCTCGGCTCTTGAGACTTCTGAGGAAAGTTCAGCTTCTCCATGGCTGGTGTCACTTCCTTGTCCTCCAGACTGGGTCGTGCGGCACTCAGCACGCAGGGTTGCATACAGCACTGGGTTTGCTGTAGGGGATAGCTGTTTACTCGCAGCTTACTTCAAAGATATCTTGCATCAGGCTTTTTAGGGACTGACTGGACGGTTAGAGCGTTAGCTTTATCCCAAGATGGAGACAAGAACCTTTCTTATCCTTTCTCTTTCTTCCTGACTTCCTTTATATTCTCCTTTTCAAGTCAGAACCTCTAGCAAAAGAGATTCTAGCGCGGGTTACTATCACCTTGCTAATTCGTTTTGGTCAATCGGCAAGTCAATTCCTTCTTGCCTGCTTTGTCTCTGCTTGAAAGCTTCCGTGTTCAAGTGAACGGTCAGGGATTGAAAAGTCAAAGTCAACAAAGTGGAATGCATCATCCGAATCGAGGCAGAAGGCGTGGGGAAAGAAAGAGGTAATTGCTTGTAGTTTTCAACTCCCTCCTATAAGCCTTGGATTGGCTTTCTCAAGATAGGTTTGAAGTCGATTAGTCTAGTTAAGCTAATCCACTTCTTGAATCACATAAAGAGGTTCCTATCGGTCAAAGAAATGAGAATTCGTAGTTTGGTTGGCAGGGGACTTGGCCGTTCAGGATTGATCCTAGAAGGCCAACTTCTAATCGTATAAACTAATTTTCTCACTTTCAATTCGGGTATTATCAGTCAATTGAATGTGTTTCCTAAGCTTTCTTCTAAGCCCAGTAACAAAACTGCTTTTCGAACTAGAAAGAATGAAATAGTCGAAACGGAAGCTATCGAGTAGCGCACCAGTAGTCTAAAAGGAAGGTTGTAGTAAGGAGATGCGCTCAAGCTGAAAAAGCTACGATTCTGCTTGAACGGGTCCAGTCCTATTGTCTTTCTTTGTTCTGTGCGCCTGTGCCGGTTAATTCCTTCTTTCCTTTGAAGGAACTGTTCTAGTGTTGAAAGCCAAAGGAGAAAGAGAAAATAGAGCTAGTTGTGAACCAGGAAAGAATAAAAGGCGAGGGACTAGTGAATCGGCCATTTCCACAAGGAAGAAAGTCAAGTAAGTAAGTAGCTCACCCTAGGCCGGTTTCGGTCCAATCCAATAATCTAAGTAGCGAACCTGAATAAATTCCTGTAGTTGAATAGGCCTCGTTCGATAAGTTCAATCCTTTCAATATGTTCTCTTTGCTTAGTCCGGCATTCCCAATCTCTTTCTTTTCCGACGTAAGAACCATATCAAGCGATGAGCAAATGGGTTACTCGAAAGCACAAGTCTCACAGCCGGGGCGAGCTGCGCGAAAGAACTCTTTCTTGCCGTAGTTTGCTTTGAGCCCGCTTTCAAGCTTCAGGAGAAACGGAATTCAAATAGAACGATAGTACGTGAGCCAGTCAACTGATTTTAGAACGAGTGTTAGGTAGATAGTAGAGTAGCTCGTCTTACATTCCTCTCAGCCTATATTACTATCTATCTCTTTCAAGTATCAATGATAGTAAGTAGCTCACCAGTCAAGTGAGAAGAAAGGGGAGGAGGTAAGCTCAGTCTCAGTCAAGTAGTTAGGCAATGGAGTGAGGGGACTCGAGGAAAAAGAAGAAAAGGAATGAGAGATGGGGAAGTAAAGGGGAGGAAAGCGAAGCCTTACTGTACTGATAGTTGAGTAAGGACTGAGAAGCTTCAAGTTCCCGCCTACG